AAAAACTTTAAATAGTGTATAGAGATGAATTTTGGGAGCCAAATAAACAACTAGAGGTTTTCCTGTTTTCCAAGGGGTTTTTCAGGAGTGTTAGAGATCTCACTAGTTTAGGGGGGTAGGGGGGTTTTTACCCGCAAAAGCCGAGGGGTAGTATAACAGGGATGTTAGGGCTGTAACTACACCTTATGCTCATGATATCTTAATATGTGGCTTAATAGTATAATATCTTACCACCATGAATACTATTTACCTGAGCGAGGAAAATGTTCACCCTTGTTTACCATTACCGTGTGCACTGTGAAATGCCAAGTGAAAGGAAGACAAAAAAAAGAAACCCCTTACCCGCTGGAAGGAACGCTCGGCTTGCTGGGTAACGAGGAGTATGTAACACCACCATTAACTTATGTAAGCGTCGATGAAAGAGTGAGGAGTAAATAAACTTTATGGCCCTGAAGTAGGAACCAAATGCCAGGAATAATTCACTAAGTGCGACCCCCACGATTATTGTCCCTGACCATCAATAAGAGTTATCATTAAGATATAGTAGATTGGTCGGTTCTTATTGGGTATAGCTGCTTTCACTCATTATTGTTGTTGTTTTATGGTATGAATTTACTTATTAATAATCGTGTGGAGTGCTTGAAGTCTCGATAGGTCTTTAGCTCTATAATTGTAAGGTATTCCATCTATTGGTTAATGTACTCCCTTAGTATATTACTATACTTGGATGTTTTACTTCAATATATGGTTATTATACATATATGTACTTGAAGACCAGTGATATGCTTATTATAAATTAATGGTGTAAATACATACATGTACAGCGATCAAGTGCTGTGTCGGGCCAGAGGGTAGTTTAAAGTTAGAATCCTAGCTTTGGGAGCTAGGGGCGGGGGTTAAAGTCCCCCCTCTCTGAGCAGTAGGGAGGATTTTAACCTCCGACGTTCGGCTTACAAGACCGACGCTCTGGCGCTGAGCTACTAGTGCACGCTCGTTCTAGTATTTTGTTTTCAACTCAGCCTGTTGCAGGGATAAGGGCTAAGAATAGGAAGAAATACAAGAATGAGGCGACTTGTCCTACAATAACGAAGGGGTGTTCGACGGGCATGCCTCCAATTCATGTGAGGATGATGACGTCTGCAACGAGGAGTCAGAATAGAAACTGTGTAATGGGCCGGAAGGTAAAACTCCGTTGTTTAGAAGTGTGCAGGATTGGAACTACTATGAGGACGAGGATGGAGAGCAGGAGGGCTAGGACGCCCCCCAGTTTGTTGGGGATCGACCGAAGGATGGCGTAGGCAAATAGGAAGTATCATTCTGGCTTGATGTGAGGCGGGGTTACTAGGGGGTTTGCGGGGACGAAGTTGTCCGGGTCACCAAGGAGATTAGGGGAGAATAGTGCCAGGGAAGTGAGTGCAACCAGCAGGGTTGCAAAGCCCAGCAGGTCCTTGTAGGAGAAGTAGGGGTGGAATGAAATTTTGTCGGAATCGGAGTTTAGGCCTGTGGGGTTGTTTGAGCCAGTTTCGTGGAGGAAGAGTACGTGAAGGATAAAGAACGCTGCAATAATGAACGGGAGAAGGAAGTGGAACGCGAAGAAGCGGGTTAGTGTTGCGTTGTCTACGGAGAAGCCGCCCCAGATTCATTGGACGAGCGTGTTTCCTACGTAGGGAACTGCGGATAAGAGGTTAGTAATGACTGTGGCCCCTCAGAAGGATATTTGTCCTCAGGGGAGGACATAGCCTACGAAGGCAGTGGCTATTAACAGTAGGAGAAGGACTACACCTGTGTTTCAGGTTTCTTTATAAAGGTAAGACCCGTAGTAGAGCCCTCGCCCGATATGGAGGTAGATGCAGATAAAGAAGAAGGATGCGCCGTTGGCGTGCATGTTTCGGATAAGTCATCCGTAGTTTACGTCTCGGCAAATGTGGGCAACGGAGGTAAAGGCTGTTGCGATATCCGAGGTGTAGTGCATTGCTAAAAATAGTCCTGTAAGGATTTGGGTGATTAAGCAGAGCGCAAGGAGGGAGCCGAAGTTTCATCATGCCGAGATATTGGATGGGGCTGGAAGGTCAATGAGAGAGTCGTTTACGATTTTTAGGAGGGGGTGGGTTTTCCGTAGGGTGGCCATTATGGTTCTTGTAGTTGAATGACAACGGTGGTTTTTCAAGCCATTAGTCTGGGTTCAAATCCCGGCAGGAATAAATGACTTTCATCATATATTTAGTTTTATTTTCCTTCGTTCTTGGGTTAGTCGCGGTTGCTTCTAATCCATCTCCGTACTTTGCCGCCTTGGGGCTTGTTGTGGTGGCGGGGATGGGGTGTGGTGTATTGGTGGGGCATGGGGGTCCTTTCTTGTCGCTAGTATTGTTTTTAATTTATTTAGGTGGGATGTTGGTTGTGTTTGCATATTCGGCAGCGCTGGCTGCTGAGCCATACCCTGAGACTTGAGGGAGCCGGCCCGTTGTCACCTATATGGTGGTGTATCTAGCTGGGGTGGTGTTAGTCTCTGCGTTGTTTTGAGGGGGGTGGTATGAGTCTTCTTGAGGGTCAGCGGATGAGCTAGGGGAGTTTTCTATGTTTCGGGGGGATATAGCAGGGGTCGCTCTAATGTACTCTGCGGGGGGATGAATGTTAGTTATCAGTGCGTGGGTTCTGCTTTTGACGTTGTTTGTTGTGCTGGAATTAACTCGTGGGCTTAGTCGTGGTGCGCTTCGAGCTGTTTAGTGGATAACTAATAGGACTATTAGGACTAGGGTAAGTAGGAACAGGGAGAGGTAGGTCTTGATCATGCCTCGTTGGATATTGCTGGCTGTTGAGACCAAAGGGAGATTAGTGGTGGCGATGGCTTTAGGGCCTACTTTTTCTAATCAGGTCTGGTCTACTATTTGGCTGGCAATTGCTTGGCCTAAGACGAGGTTTAGTTTGGGGGTAAAGCGATGAATAATTGACGGGAAGAAACCTAGCATATTAGAAAAATGGTGGGTGGCCAGTTGTGGGGTTGTTTTAAATTGTTTGTTTGTTAGTGATGCTAGTTCAAGAGCAATTAGTGCACCAATAATTGTAACTGTTAGGGCGGCCAGCTTCAGGAGGGGCGGCATGGTCATGATGGGGGTTTTTAAAGGAAGGAGGTTAGAAGTAATTAGAAGGCCGGCGACGATGCTCCCCCATGCTAATCGTTTGATAGGGTTAATTACTGCTGGATTATTCTCGTTAATAGGGGAAAGTGAGTTAAATCGTGGGTGGCCTATCACTACGAAGAAAACGACTCGTATGCTGTAGATAGCTGTGAAAGAGGTTGCTAGGAGGGTTAGGGCAAGGGCTCAGGCGTTAAGATAAGAGGTGTTGAGGGCTTCAATAATGGCATCTTTGGAGAAGAATCCTGCTAGGAAGGGGGTGCCTGTGAGGGCCAGGCTGCCGATAGTAAGGCAAGAAGACGTGAAGGGGGCTAGGTGGTGCATGCCTCCTATTTTTCGGATGTCTTGTTCGTCATTTAGGCTGTGGATGATTGAGCCGGAGCAAAGGAATAGTATGGCTTTGAAGAAGGCGTGGGTGCAGATGTGAAGGAAGGCCAGTTGTGGTTGGTTGAGGCCGATGGTAACTATTATCAAGCCTAGTTGACTTGACGTAGAGAATGCAACGATTTTCTTAATGTCGTTTTGGGTGAGGGCGCAGGTAGCGGTAAATAAGGTTGTAAGGGCGCCGAGACATAGGCAGGTAGTTAGGGCAGTTGGGTTGTTTTCTATAAGGGGGCTCATTCGAACCAACAGGAAAATTCCTGCAACGACTATTGTGCTGGAATGCAGTAGGGCAGAGACCGGTGTAGGACCCTCTATTGCAGAGGGAAGTCACGGGTGAAGGCCAAATTGAGCTGATTTTCCTGTTGCGGCGATAATTAGCCCAAGGAGGGGGAAGGTCAGGTCTAGGCCCTTGGCGGCTGCAAATACTTGCTGCATTTCCCAGGAATTGAGGTTTGTTGCCATCCATGCTATAGCAAAGATCAGCCCGATATCTCCGACCCGGTTATAAAGAACGGCTTGTAGGGCTGCAGTGTTAGCGTCTGCTCGGCCGTACCATCAGCCGATAAGGAGGAATGACATGATCCCAACTCCTTCCCAGCCGATAAAGAGTTGGAACATGTTGTTAGCTGTAACTAGAATTACTATTGCGATAAGGAAGGTTAGGAGGTACTTAAAGAAGCGGTTTATGTAGGGGTCTGCGTGCATGTATCAAGATGCGAACTCTAGGATTGATCATGTGACATAGAGGGCGATAGGGGTAAAAACAATTGAGTAGTGGTCAAATTTAAGGCTAATGTTGACGTCAAATGTGAGAGTATTTATTCAGTTTCAGCTTGTGATGATGGTCTCTAGTCCTTCATTTAGGTATAGGAATAGGGGGAGCAAGCTGACGAAAAAAGCTAGTTTTACTGCCGTTTTAACTTGGGCCACAGATCAGTCGGAGGCTCGGGGGCTGGGTGAAAGTGTCGTTAATAGAGGATAGGTTAAGAGTGTGAAGATAAGGATTAGGCTCGAAGTTATTATGAGAGAAGTGGGGTGCATAGCTGCTACTTGGATTTGCACCAAGAGTCTTTGGTTCCTAAGACCAACGGATGAGCTGTTATCCTTTAGGAGCAGGCCGAGTGAGCCCTGGGGTTCAACCAAGGACGGGAAAATTAGCAGTTTTCTTTGCTGCGAGCCTCTCTCGGTGGATAAGGGGGGTCTAACCCCTATCTTTAGAATCACAATCTAATGTTTTTGTTAAACTATATCTACAGGCAGCCCAACCTCAGATCAGCTCTGGCTTAAGGGTGAGTAGCATCAGCGGTAGAAGGTGGAGAAGAATTAATAGGTGTTCTCGAGAGTGGGTTGGCTCCAGGGCAATAAGGTGCGGGGGGAGGGGGCCTCGTTGTGTTATCAGGAATATGTACAGTGAATAACCTGCCGTGATTAGGGTGCCCGCCCCTGTCAGTGCCAGGGTTCATCATGATCAGTTAAATAGGGAGGTGATAATCATTAGTTCTCCTATCAGGTTTGGTAGGGGTGGTAGGGCTAAGTTGGCTAGGCTGGCAATAAACCATCAGGTTGCCATTAAGGGAAGGACTATTTGTAACCCCCGTGCTAAGACCATCGTTCGGCTGTGAGTTCGCTCGTAGTTGGTGTTTGCCAGGCAGAAGAGGGCTGAGGATGTCAGGCCATGGGCGATTATAAGAATAAGTGCTCCGGTAAACCCCCATGGTGTTTGGATCAGAATTCCCCCTGCGACGAGGCCCATATGGCTGACTGATGAGTAGGCAATTAGGGACTTCAGGTCTGTTTGACGCAGGCAAATCGAGCCTGTTATGATGACGCCTCAAAGTGCGAAGATAATGAAAGGGTAACTTAGTTTTTCTGTTAGGGGCTCTAGCATGATTATTACCCGCATTATTCCGTAGCCCCCTAGTTTTAAGAGGACGGCAGCGAGGACTATTGATCCTGCGATGGGGGCCTCTACATGGGCTTTCGGGAGCCAAAGGTGTACCCCGTAGAGGGGTATTTTTACTAGGAAAGCCAGAAGGCACCCTGCCCATCAAAGTTTGTCCGCGTAGCTTGCAAGGGGTAAGGGGTTTGAGTATTGCAGGGTTAGGAGGGAGAGGGTGCCGGTGTTGTTTTGGAGGAGGAGGAGGGCGACGAGCAGGGGGAGGGAGCCCGCCAGGGTGTAGAAGAGGAAGTAAGTCCCGGCGTTAAGGCGTTCTGTTTGGTTCCCCCAGCGGGTGATGATGATTAGTGTTGGAATAAGGGTGGCTTCAAATATAACATAGAACATAATTAATTCCGTTGCGCCGAAAGCCAGGATCAGGAAGAATTGTAGGGAGGTTAGGAGCGTAATGTACATTCGTTGTCGGCTTACTGGTTCGAGAGCTGTATGTTTCTGGCTTGCGAGGATTATAAGGGGGAGGAGTCAGCAGGTGAGAACTAAGAGGGGGGTTGAGAGTGCATCTGTAGCTATATAGGTGTTAAGGCAAGATCAGCCTGTTTCGGAGAGGCTTTTTAGTCAAGTAAGGCTAGCTAGGGCAATAATAAAACTGTGGGCGAGGGTGGTAGGCCAAAGTCACTTTGCGGGCGTTAGCCATGTCGTAGGGATCAATATAAAGGTGGGGATTAGGATTTTTAGCATTGTAGGAGGTTAAGGCTCTGAAGTCGGTCAGTCCCGTGTGTTCGAGCAGTCGCGACAAGCAGGGCAAGCCCTGCACTTGCCTCGCAAGCCGAGAAGGCAAGTAGGAGTATAGGAGAGGAAGAGAAGGTGGTTGAGTCCAATTGGAGGGTTCAAAGGGAAAGGGCAATAAAAAGGGAGAGTATCATACCTTCTAGGCATAATAGGGCGGAAAGAAGGTGATAGCGATGGAATGCTAGGCCTGCAAGCCCTAGTATAAAGGTGGACGAAAAGGCGAAGTGGACAGGGGTCATCAGGCAATTATGGACTTTAACCACAAGTTTTTGAGCCGAAATCAAATGTTTTTCTTAGACTAAAAGCCTATTCGGCTCATTCAAGACCTCCCTGCATTCATTCGTAAACTAAGCCGAGGGTTAGCAGGGCTAAGACGGCGGAGGCTCAAATGAAGGTTACTAGGGGGGTGTCTAGCTGATCTCCTCAAGGAAGGGGTAGGAGGAGCGCGATTTCTAGGTCAAACAGGAGAAATAGGATAGCGACAAGGAAGAATCGAAGTGAAAAAGGCAGGCGGGCTGATCCAAGGGGGTCAAACCCACATTCGTAGGGGGAGAGTTTTTCATGGTCGGGGTTTATTTGTGGTAGTCAAAAGGAGACAATGGCCAGGAGTGTGGAGAGGATAAGGGTAATAGCGATAATTGTCGTAATAAGGTTCATTATCTTTCCTTGGATTTGAACCAAGACTAGGTGATTGGAAGTCACATATACTCCGTTAATATTAGAAAGATTATGACCCTCATCAGTAGATGGAGATGTAAAGGAAGAGTCACACAACGTCTACAAAGTGTCAATACCAGGCGGCTGCTTCAAATCCGAAGTGGTGGTCTGATGTAAAGTGGTGTCGGATTTGGCGAAGAAGGCAAATGGCTAGGAATGTTGAGCCGATAAGGACATGGAGCCCGTGGAATCCAGTGGCCACAAAGAATGTGGCACCGTAGACTCCGTCCGCAATCGTAAATGGGGCTTCGTTATATTCTAAAGCTTGGAGGAAGGTAAAGTAGGCGCCTAGCAAGATTGTTAAGGCTAGGGACTGGATTGCCTGTTTTCGTTTAGTTTCCATAATGCTATGGTGGGCTCATGTAACTGTGACACCGGAAGCAAGAAGGACAGCTGTGTTCAGAAGAGGGACTTCGAATGGGTCTAGGGCGGTGATTCCCGCTGGAGGTCAGTAGCCTCCTAGTTCAGGGGTGGGGGCTAGGCTAGAGTGGTAGAAGGCTCAGAAAAATCCAAGGAAGAAAAGAACTTCTGATGTAATGAAAAGGATTATTCCGTATCGAAGGCCTTTTTGAACTGGGGGTGTATGGTGACCTTGGAATGTACCCTCCCGTACTACATCTCGTCATCATTGACATACCGTAAGAACTAAGAGGATGGTGCCTAGGGTTATAAGAAGTACGGAGTGGAAGTGGAATCAAATTGCTAGGCCTGATGTTATTAGCAGGGCGGCAATGGCACCTGTGAGGGGTCATGGGCTTGGGTCGACTATGTGATAAGGATGTGCTTGATGGGCCATTAGACGTTTTCTTGTAGATAGAGGCTTAGTAAGAGAACAAAGACGTAGGCTTGGATTATAGCTACGGCAACCTCTAGAAGAGTGAGTAAGAATAAGACAGCGGCTGTCAGGATGGCCACGGTGGGTATTAAGGGGAGAAGAACGAACGCTGCTGTGGCGATTAGTTGAATAAGGAGATGCCCTGCTGTCAGGTTGGCTGTTAGCCGGACTCCGAGGGCTAATGGTCGAATGAATAGGCTAATTGTTTCGATGATAATTAGGACTGGAATGAGTAGTGGCGGGGTTCCTTCAGGGAGGAGGTGGCCTAGAGCGTGGGTCGGTTGGTTACGCATCCCAATAATCACTGTCGCTAGTCAGAGGGGGACGGCCAGCCCCATGTTAAGGGACAGCTGTGTAGTAGGGGTGAATGTGTAGGGGAGTAGGCCTAACATGTTCAGGGAGATTAAGAAGACCATTAAGGAGGCTAATAGGGCAGCTCATTTGTGGCCCCCTGGATTTAGGGGGAGAAGAAGTTGCTGTGTGAATCGGTTAATAAACCATCCTTGAAGGGTTAGTACGCGGTTGTTTAATCACCGGGCCGAGGGGGTTGGAAATAGAATTCAGGGGAGTGTTAAGGCTAGTGCCATAAGAGGGACCCCTAGGAAAACTGGGGATATAAATTGGTCAAAGAAGCTTATTGCCATGGTCAAGTTCAGGGCGTCGCTTTAGGCTTTTCTGTGCTCTGCGGCGTAGGTTCGTTCGGGAAATTATGGGCTGTCACTTTGGGGGGAATTACGATAAGGAAGACCAGTCAGGAAAAAGTTAAGATTGCAAATCAAGGGGCGGGGTTGAGTTGAGGCATGTCGCTAAGGGTGGTTGGTAGTCACCAATTTTTAGCTTAAAAGGCTAACGCTGTGTACCTATTTAGCTTCTTAGCGAAGCGTCTTCAACTATTAGTGATGTTCAGTTTTCGAAGTGTTCCAGTGGGACAGCTTCAATCACAATAGGCATAAAGCTGTGGTTAGCTCCACAAATCTCAGAGCATTGTCCGTAGAAGACTCCGGGTCGGTTAACAATAAAGGTGGTTTGGTTTAGTCGGCCTGGTACTGCGTCAACTTTAATGCCAAGGGCTGGGACGGCTCAGGAGTGAAGAACATCTTCGGCAGAAATAAGCACTCGGATGGGTGAGTCAACAGGAATTACTATTCGATGGTCTGCTTCCAAGAGGCGGAATTGGCCGGGCGTAAGGTCTTGTGTGGGGATTATGTATGAGTCAAATCCTAGGTCTTCGTAGTCTGTATACTCATAACTTCAGTATCATTGGTGACCTATTGCTTTGATTGTTAGGTGCGGGTCATTAATTTCATCTATGAGGTAAAGAATACGTAGGGAGGGGAGGGCAATAAGGATAAGAATAATTGCTGGTAGGACTGTCCAAATAATTTCGATCTCTTGGGAGTCAAGGATGAGCTTGTCTGTAAACTTAGCGGTTACTATCGCCACAATAATGTAAAGTACTAGTGTGCTAATTAAGAAGACAATTATTAGAGCATGATCGTGGAAGTGTAGAAGTTCTTCTATTAAGGGTGAAGCTGCGTCTTGAAATCCTAGTTGGGAGGGATGTGCCATTATAGTTTCAAGACGCGCGAGAGTTTAACTCACAATTTTGCCTTGACAAGGCATCGTAATGGCATTTTACTAGCATCTTAGTAAAGAAAGTGGCAGAGCGGTTATGTGGTTGGCTTGAAACCAACTGATGGGGGTTCAACTCCTCCCTTTCTCGTTAGTTTAGTCGGACTTGAACAAAGGCCGGCTCCTCAAATGTGTGGTAAGGCGGCGGGCAGCCGTGGAGTCATTCGACGTTTGTTGCGGTTAACTCTACCGAAAGAACTTCACGTTTTGCGGTAAATGCTTCCCAGATAATGAAAAGGAACATAATTACTGCTACTAGAGAAACTAAGGAGCCAATAGAGGAGACTGTATTTCACAGGGCGTAGGCATCAGGGTAGTCTGAGTACCGTCGAGGCATTCCGGCCAGGCCTAGGAAGTGTTGGGGGAAGAAGGTTAGGTTTACGCCTGCGAACATAACCCCGAAGTGAATTTTTGTTCATGTGTCATGCAGAGTGTAGCCTGTGAATAGTGGGAATCAGTGAACAAAGCCGGCAACAATGGCAAATACGGCTCCTATGGATAGGACGTAGTGGAAGTGAGCTACTACATAGTAGGTATCGTGAAGGACGATGTCTAAAGAGGAGTTGGCTAGAACAATTCCTGTTAGTCCTCCAACTGTGAATAGGAAAATAAAGCCGAGGGCTCAAAGAAGGGGGGTTTCTCATTTAATGCTTCCGCCGTGAAGGGTTGCGAGCCAGCTGAAAACTTTAACGCCAGTAGGGATCGCGATAATTATAGTTGCGGATGTGAAGTATGCACGTGTGTCAACGTCTATTCCAACTGTAAACATGTGGTGGGCTCATACGATAAAGCCTAGCAGTCCGATGGCAACTATCGCCCATACTATTCCCATATAGCCGAAAGGCTCTTTCTTACCGGAATAGTAGGCAACGATGTGGGAAATCATTCCGAACCCAGGGAGGATTAAAATGTAAACTTCGGGGTGGCCAAAGAATCAGAATAGGTGTTGGTATAGGATGGGGTCCCCTCCTCCGGCTGGGTCAAAGAAGGCAGTATTTAAGTTTCGGTCTGTCAGAAGCATTGTAATGCCGGCGGCTAAAACTGGGAGTGACAGGAGCAGGAGTACGGCCGTAATCAGGACAGCTCAAACGAATAGAGGAATTTGGTACATAGAGACGGCATGGGGTTTTATGTTGATGATGGTTGTGATAAAGTTAATAGCCCCCAGAATTGAGGAGATCCCAGCTAAATGAAGGGAGAAAATTGTTAAGTCTACGGATGCTCCCGCGTGAGCAAGGTTGCCGGCTAGGGGCGGGTAGACTGTCCAACCCGTCCCAGCTCCGGCTTCAACACCTGAAGAGGCCAGAAGTAGGAGGAATGAAGGGGGAAGGAGTCAGAAGCTCATGTTGTTTATTCGGGGGAATGCTATATCGGGAGCCCCGATCATTAAGGGGATGAGTCAGTTCCCAAACCCTCCAATCATAATTGGCATTACTATAAAGAAAATTATTACAAACGCGTGCGCTGTAACGATTACGTTATAAATTTGATCGTCTCCCAGAAGAGCACCGGGTTGACTAAGTTCTGCTCGGATGAGTAAACTTAAAGCTGTACCGACCATGCCGGCTCAGGCACCGAATACCAGATAGAGGGTGCCAATGTCTTTGTGATTAGTCGAGAAAAATCAGCGTGTGATTGCCACAGGTAGGATGGCTGAGTTTTAAGCGGTGGATTGTAGCCCCATAGACAGAGGTTTGATTCCTCTTCTTACCAAGTCCCGAGGTGTTTTCACGCCGGATTGCAAACCCGGAGAAGCAGGTTAGACGCCTGCCGGGACTTTCCCGCCTGTTTGGCGTTTCGCCAGGCGGGAAAGTAGATGGATGCTCGCTGGTTTGAGCGTTTAGCTGTTAACTAAAATTTGGTAGGATCGAGGCCTACCCATCTAGAGAGGCCTTAGCTTAATAAAAGTACTTGTGTTGCATACAGGAGATGTGGGTTAGTTTCCCGCAGGTCTTATCAGGGACTGGGAGATTTTCACTCCCGCTTAGGGCTTTGAAGGCTCTTGGTCTTGTGCTATCCTAAGTCCCTTAGGGGGCAAAGAGGGCCATTGCGGCGGGGGCAAGGGGAAGGGTAAGGAGGGCTGTGGCGGTCGAAATGGCTAAGGGGAGGGTAAGCTGAGGGGTGTGGAAGCGTCAGGGGGCTGAGCCAGTTAGGCTGTTCGGGAACATGGTTAAAGTTATTGCGTATGAGAGCCGGAGGTAGAAGTAGAGGCTGAGGAGGGCGGTGAGTGCAGCGAATGTGGCTAGAAGGGGGAGGCCCTGCTTGGTTAGTTCTTGAAGGATTAGTCACTTCGGCAGGAATCCTGTGAGGGGTGGGAGGCCTCCTAGGGATAGTAGGATGAGGGGAGCGAGGGATGTGAGAACGGGGGCTTTGGCCCAGGAAATGGCGAGTGAGTTAACTGTTGTAGCCTTGTTTAGTTTAAATACAAGGAAGGCTGAGAACGTTATAACGAAATACGTGAGGAGGGTGAGTAAGGTGAGGGAGGGGGCAAATTGAAGCACTAGTGTTATTCACCCTAGGTGGGCGATTGAGGAGTATGCTAGAATCTTTCGTAGTTGTGTTTGGTTTAGTCCCCCTCAGCCCCCAACAAGCGTGGAGGCGAGGCCTAAAGTAATGAGGACTGCCGAGTTGTTGGGGTGAATTTGAAGGAACAGGGCAAATGGTGCAAGTTTTTGTCAGGTGGATAGAATCAACCCAGTAGTCAGGTCTAACCCCTGAAGAACTTCTGGCATTCAGGAGTGCATAGGTGCTAGGCCAATTTTGAGGGCTAAGGCCAGGGTAATTATGGTGGTGGGGAGGGGGTGGGATATTTGTTGAATGTCCCACTCTCCTGTAAGTCAGGCATTAGTAGTACTAGCGAAGAGGAGCATTGCTGCCGCCGTTGCCTGGGTGAGGAAGTATTTAGTGGTGGCTTCGACCGCTCGGGGGTGGTGGTGTTGGGCCATAAGGGGGATAATGGCAAGTGTATTAATTTCTAAGCCTATCCAGGCGAGCAGCCAGTGCGAGCTCGCGAATGTAATTGTAGTTCCAAGGCCAAGGCCAAATAGTAGGAGGGCCATAATGTACGGGTTCATTAACAGGGGAAGGACTCTAACCTACATGTTTGGGGCATGGGCCCAAGAGCTTACTTGGCTGACACTGTTAGGAAGTGGTGTAGAGGAAGCACTAAGAGTTTTGATCTCTTCAGGTGGGGTTCAAGTCCCCTCTTTCTAAGGAGTTGGGGGGATTTTAACCCCCATGGTTCACTCTATCAAAGTGGCCCTTTAATTCAGGCACAGCTCCAGCGTTATAGCTGAGGAGGCAGCCCAGCGAATGCGATAGGCAGCGCGAGATGTCAGATAACAAGGGCTAGTGTTAGGGGCAGAAAGTTCTTTCAAATGAGGTGCATCAGCTGGTCATACCGGAATCGGGGGTAGGAAGCTCGGACCCAGAGGAACAGGATGGAGAGGAGGGCCGCCTTTGTTATAAGGTTAACGGCTGTTAGTTCCGGGAAGGTTGGTATGTGGGAGGCCCCAAGGAAAAGCGTGGCAGAAAGGGTGTTTATGAGTAGAATGTTGGCGTACTCGGCTAGGAAGAATAGTGCAAAGGGGCCCCCTGCGTACTCTACATTAAAGCCTGAGACCAGTTCCGACTCTCCTTCGGTCAAGTCGAAGGGGGCCCGATTTGTCTCCGCTAGCGTCGAGATGTATCACATAGCGGCCAGGGGTCAGGCGGGTAGTACTAACCAAACACTTTCTTGGGCTGTGTTAAAAGTTTGGAGGGTAAAACCCCCGGTGAAGATAATGATGTTAAGGAGAATAAGGCCTAGGCTGACTTCGTATGAAATAGTTTGGGCTACGGCTCGGAGGGCCCCCACTAGGGCGTATTTTGAATTTGATGCTCAGCCTGAGCCCAAAATCGAGTAGACCGCGAGGCTGGAGAGTGCTAGGATAAATAGAATCCCGAGGTTTAAGTCAGTAACAGGGTAAGGAAGGGGCATAGGGGCCCAAAGGGTTAGGGCCAGGGTGAGTGCCAGTATGGGGGCTAGTAGAAAGAGGACAGGTGAAGAAGTGGAGGGGCGTACTGGTTCCTTAATAAATAGCTTTACTCCGTCAGCAATAGGTTGAAGGAGCCCGTAGGGCCCAACGATGTTAGGGCCTTTTCGTAGCTGTATGTAACCAAGCACTTTTCGTTCGATTAAGGTCAGGAAAGCGACGGCTAGCAGAACGGGGACAATAAAGGCCAGGGGGTTTACTACATGGGTAATGAGTCCTGATATCATAGTTAGGGAGAGGAGTTGAACCTCTGTTTAAAGGGCTTAGGTCTTTCGCAATTTACCGGGCTCTGCCACACTAACACGCCATTCTCTTAGGCAATAGGGGTATGCCCTTTTGCCTAGTTTAGATGTCTTCATTAGGTAAGGGGGAGGCGTACCTGGGGCATGGGCCTCTTCTTTCCGGTCCTTTCGTACTAGAAAAGATCATAACATAGATAGAAACTGACCTGGATTACTCCGGTCTGAACTCAGATCACGTAGGACTTTAATCGTTGAACAAACGAACCCTTAATAGCGGCTACACCATTAGGATGTCCTGATCCAACATCGAGGTCGTAAACCCCCTTGTCGATATGGGCTCTAAAAGGGGATTGCGCTGTTATCCCTAGGGTAACTTGGTCCGCTGATCGGCATTGCCGGATCACTTATGGTCAGAAGTTCTGCTAGTTAGAGCTGTAGCTCTTAGTTGTGGGAGGAGGGGGAAGAGAAAGAAAGGGGTGGTCCTCCCATTCCGCACGGGGGATGTTTGTTTCCCCATGGTCGCCCCAACCGAAGACATCGGGACAGGGGGCCACTAAGTTCAGTCTTTTATTCAAGGGTCCTTAACATGGTCTGCCTTTGTGTCTAAAGCTCCATAGGGTCTTCTCGTCTTATGGGCTCATCCCCGCTTCTGCACGGGGAGATCAATTTCATTGACCTGAAAGAGGAGACAGTCAAGCCCTCGTGGTGCCATTCATACAGGTCTCCATTTAAAAGACAAGTGATTACGCTACCTTTGCACGGTCAAAATACCGCGGCCGTTGAACTAAAGTGTCACTGGGCAGGCGGGACCTCTTATTCTTGAGTTTTGCAAGAGGCGATGTTTTTGGTAAACAGGCGAGGCTTCATGTGTTTGCCGAGTTCCTTCTCTTTCTTTTAGTCTTTCCCTTTAAGCACACCAGTGTGGGGGTAACGGTGATATTTTGGACGGTCTTCTGGGTCATGCTTACGTTTGTCCAATACCTTCTTTGGTTTGGGCCGTTAATTTTCGGTGGGGGGTCCGTTCCGATTTACATGTGTGCGGGGAGAGGGGCTTTGGCCCCTCTTATTACTCATTTTAGCATGGTCGCCCCCATGTTTGCATGGGGCGGCCTGGTAGGGTTAGGGGGCTAAGATTGGGTTATCAGGATATACGGCGAGGAGTATGTTTGAGCTTTAACGCTTTCTGTAGGGGTGGCTGCTTTTAGGCCCACCAAAACATTTTTGCCTTGAAAATTATGATCTTTACCCTCCTGGAAAAGTTGTATCTTGGTTCAAAGGGGCTGTCCCCCCTTTGACTAACTCTCGCGGTTTCTTTAGGAATCATTGGGAAATAGAATAAGGATGAAGAGAGAAGCCGGGAGGCTGAACTTTTATCCAGTTCCCAGGCAACCAGCTATAACTAGGTTCGATAGGTCTGTCACCCCTACTCGAAGCTCTTCCCACTCTTTTGCCACAGAGACGGGTTTGCCCTATTGTTAGGCTGTCTTGGAGTAGCTCACCTAGTTTCGGGGTGTCAAACTAAAGTTCTCTTTGCTTGATGCTGCTAGCTAAATCATGATGCAAAAGGTACGAGAGATTATCTCTGCTTTACTTGGCTTTACTGGTCTGTTTCATCTCTTTTTCAGCGTTCCCTTGCGGTACTTTGTCTATAGCGCCACTAGTTCCTTTTCTGTCGCCCGTACTAAGGAGGAAAAATGGTTTGTTTAGTTTTGTGTAGTGTTTTTGGGGTTATTTATAGTTGTTTGTTGTAGTTGAGGGGTGGGGCTAGCTAATAGGCGTCAGGGCGGCTCGATTTGCACGGGCGACTTCTCGGTGTAAGGGAGATGCTTTACTGTCTTAGCTACGCTCTGATTTTACCAAGCGCACCTTCCGGTACGCTTACCATGTTACGACTTTCCTCTCCTTTGCAGTTGTAGGGCTTTAGTTAAAAATGGTCCGGGGAGCTTGGGGAGGGTGACGGGCGGTGTGTGCGCGCTTTAGAGCCGGTTTCAGCAAGACACTCTGCTTCTTGCTTACTGCTAAATCCTCCTTCAGCTGTGTATTTCAACACATCATTCGTATTCGCTAGTTGTTAGCGAATGTAGCCCATTTCTTCCCCTCTCATGCACTACACCTCGACCTGACGTATTGGGCTGTGCCAATTGTGCTTACTATTCGTCCTTCACAGGGTAAGCTGACGACGGTGGTATATAGGCGGGAAAAACAAGAGAGGGTGAGGTTAAACGGGGGTTATCGGTTCTAGAACAGGCTCCTCTAGGTGGATGTTAAGCACCGCCAAGTCCTTTGGGTTTTAAACTGGTGTTCGTAATTCCCAGGCGGATGTTTGGTGTAATAAACGATCAATGTTCAGGGCTAAGCATAGTGGGGTATCTAATCCCAGTTTGTTTCTTAGCTTTCGTGGGTTCAGGGGGGGGGGGATAAAGCCACTTTCGTGGTTGGGCTTCATACCTTCGAAAACGTATGACAGTTCTGAAGGCGTTCGGCTTTAGTTTTGTGTTTTCCTTAACCACTCTTTACGCCGCTGTCTGTCAACTTAGGCCTCTCGTATAACCGCGGTGGCTGGCACGAGTTTTACCGGCCTTCTTAGCTTTAACTAAGTCAAGTTTTCACTTATAGCTTAATGTTTATCACTGCTGGATTCCCTTGAGGGTGTGGCTAAGCAAGGTGTCGTGGGCCGAGCGGGGGCGTGCCTGATACCGGCTCCTCATTCCCAAGCAGGGAATTGTGGGCATTCTCACGGGCGGGCGGATACTTGCATGTGTAAATCTAGCTAGAGCTGACAGTAAAGTCAGGACCAAACCTTTGTGCTTGCGGGTCTTTTTAAGGGCCATCTTAGGAACTTCAGTCCTATACTTTATTTAAGCTACGGAAGC